TTTTTTTTTTATTTATTTATATATAAAAAACATTAAAAACGGTTTAGAAATTAAATTGTTTTTATTTTATTTAATATTTATTTTTACTTATATTAAATATTTATATATATATATTAAATATTTATATTATTATTTATTTAATTAATTTATTAAATTATTTATTATATATATTATATTAATAATAAATAAATTTTTTCTTATATTATTTTAATTAATATAATATTTCTTTATTTAAATGAACTGTATTAGGATTATAATGAAATATACTTTTAATATAATATTATAGAAAAAAAATAAGAGAAATATTAAAAATTTAATAATTATTTATAATATTTAATATAAAAAAAAAAAAAAAAAAATCTATGTGTAAAATTTTGATTATAAATAAAAAAGTTATGTTTTATAAAATTTATTATAAATTTATTTTACATATAAATTTTAGTATATAATTTTAATTATTTTAATAATAATTAAAATTAATTTATAGTAATTAAAATTAAAAATTTAAGAAATTAAGATTTAGTAATATAAAAATTAATAACTAATTTTGTGCCAGCAGTTGCGGTTATACAAAAATTAAATTAAATTATTTCAGTATATAATAAATAAAATAAAATAAAATAAATATTAAATTATTGGGTGAAATTTTAATTTAATTAAATTTTAAATTAATTTTATGATTTAATAAATTTTATAATAAACTAGGATTAGATACCCTATTATTAAAAATTTAATTTATAATACTAAAATAGTAGATAAAAAATATTGAAACTTAAATAATATGGCGGTATTTTAGTTCATTTAGAGGAATCTGTCTAATAATTGATAATCCACGAATAAATTTACTTAATTTAAAATTTTATATATCGTTGTTAAAAAAATATTTTATAATAAAAATAATATTTAAAAATTAAAATAAAAAATTAATTCAGATCAAGATGTAGAATATAATTAAGAATATGATGGATTACAATAAAATAATTTAATATGAATAATTTAATTTTAAAATTAATTTGAAAGTGGATTTAAATGTAATTTTAATTAATTTATTAAAATGATTAAAAATTGAAATATGTACATATTGCCCGTCACTTTCATTTGAAAATTGGAATAAGTCGTAACAAAGTAGAGGTACTGGAAAGTGTTTCTAGAATGAACAAATTAGAGCTTGTTAAAGTATTTCACTTACATTGAAAAGAAATTAAAATTTAATTAATTGAGGGGGAAAAATTAATTAAATTTTAAATAATAAAATAAATTTTAAAATTAAAAATAAATAATGGGGGTTAAAGTATTTTTAATGGAAAAAATTTAAAATTTTATAGTTAATTAAGTATTGTAAGAGAAATTTGAAATAGATGAAAGTTAATTGGGTAGAAAAAAAATTTAATTTATTGTATCTTGTGTATCAGAGTTTATTAAATAAATTTTTTAATTAAAAAAATCTCGAATTTAAAAGAGTTAATTAATTAATAAAGTTAATGTAACATAATTATTTTAAATAATTAATTAGAAATGAAATGTTAATCGTTTTTAAATATATCTAGTTATTTTAGAAAAAAATTAAATTTTAAATTTAAATAATTTTATAATTTCATAATAAAAATTATAAAAATTTAAATTTAATATTTTAAGGGATAAGCTTTAAATTAAAGATTTATAATTAATTTATTTAAAATTAAAATTTTTAAAATTTATATTGTTTAAAAATTATAATTTATTATAAAAAATTTTAATAAAAATAAAATTTAATTAAAAAATTTAAATTTATATAAAATAATAATTTTTAATAATTTAAAATTAATAATAATGATAAAATTAGTATAAATAGTAAATTAAAAATATAAAATAAATATTTAAAGTTAATAAAAAGGAATTCGGCAAATAAAAATATTCACTTGTTTATCAAAAACATGTCTTTTTGAGAATAATTTAAAGTCTAATCTGCCCACTGATAAATATTAAAGGGCTGCAGTATAATGACTGTACAAAGGTAGCATAATCAATAGTTTTTTAATTGGAAACTTGTATGAAAGATTTGATGAAATATAAACTGTCTCTTAATTATTTTTAGAAATTTATTTTTTAGTTAAAAAGCTAAAGTAATTTTAAAAGACGAGAAGACCCTATAGAGTTTTATAATTAATTTTATTTTAAAATTATATTAAAGTTTTTATTAAAATAAAATTAATTATTGTATTGGGGTGATAGAAAAATTAAAAAAACTTTTTTTAAAAATTAAACATAAATAAATGAATAAATGATCCATTAATAATGATTATAAGAAAAAATTACCTTAGGGATAACAGCGTAATATTTTTTTTTAGTTCACATAAAAAAAAAAGATTGCGACCTCGATGTTGGATTAAGATAAAATTTAAATGCAAAAGTTTAAAATTTTGATCTGTTCGATCATTAAAATCTTACATGATCTGAGTTCAAACCGGTGTAAGCCAGGTTGGTTTCTATCTTTAAATAATAATAATATTTTAGTACGAAAGGATCAATTATTAAAAATAATTTTAATAAGAGAATATTATTAAATTAATTATAAATTTACTATTTTGGCAAAAAAATGTAATGGTTTTAAAAGTCATGAATATATAATTTATTATATAAATAGTAAATGATAATAATAGATTTATTAAATATAATTATTGGGGTATTAATTTTAATTATTGGGGTATTAATTGGGGTTGCTTTTTTAGTTTTATTAAAACGTAAGGTTTTAGGGTATATTCAAATTCGTAAAGGTCCTAATAAAGTGGGGTTTATAGGATTATTACAACCTTTTTCAGATGCTATTAAGTTATTTACTAAGGAACAAGTTTATTTAAATTATTCAAATTATATTTTTTATTATTTTTCTCCTGTATTAAGTTTTATATTATCTTTAATAATTTGAATAGTAATTCCTTATTATTTTAATTTAATTGTTTTTAATATGGGGATTTTATTTTTTTTATGTTGTATAAGTTTGGGTGTTTATACTATTATAATTGCTGGTTGATCTTCAAATACTAATTATTCATTGTTAGGAGGATTACGGGCAGTAGCTCAGACTATTTCTTATGAAGTTAGTTTAATTTTATTAATATTATCTGGTATTATTTTAATTATAGATTTTAATTTGGTAAAATTTATAAATTATCAGGAATTAATTTGATTTATGTTTATAATATTTCCTTTAAGATTATGTTTTATATCTTCATTAATAGCTGAAGTTAATCGAACTCCTTTTGATTTTGCTGAGGGGGAGAGAGAATTAGTTTCTGGATTTAATGTTGAGTATAGAAGAGGAGGATTTGCATTGATTTTTTTGGCTGAATATTCTAGAATTTTATTTATAAGTTTATTATTTGTAATTATTTATATAGGAGGATATGATCTTAATTTAATTTTTTATTTAAAAATAATTATAATTTCTTTTTTATTTGTTTGAGTTCGAGGGACATTACCTCGTTATCGATATGATAAGTTAATGTATTTATGTTGAAAAAGATATTTACCTATTTCTTTAAATTATTTACTATTTTTTATTGGCTTAAAAATAATAATAAATTATAAAATAAATTTAGTATAAAAAATTAATAGAATTATTTATTCTTTCTTAAGTTTTCAAAACAAATGCTTAACAAGCTCATTAATTAAATAAATTTATGATTTAAAAATAATATTATCTCAGATTTTATTTAAAATTGGATTAATAATAAAATAAGAGAAGTAAAATATTGTTAATAATTGACTTGTAATTACATATAAATTTTCAACTGGTCGTGCTCCAATTCATGTTAATAAAATAATTGTTGCAATTATAAATCAAAATAAAATTTGATTAAGGGGATAAAATTGAATTCCTTGAATTTTTTTATTAAATGTAAAAGGTAAAATTACAAGAATTAAGATAGATCTTACTAAAGCAATAACTCCTCCTAATTTATTAGGGATAGATCGAAGAATAGCATAAGCGAATAAAAAATATCATTCTGGTTGAATATGAATAGGGGTCACTAAAGGATTGGCAGGGGTAAAATTATCAGGGTCTCCTAATAAATATGGATTAGTTAAAGTTAATAAAGTAAGTATTAAAATTAAAATAATGAATCCAATTAAGTCTTTGAAAGTAAAGAATGGATGAAAAGGAATTTTATCTAAATTACTATTAATACCTAATGGATTATTAGATCCTGTTTGATGTAAAAATAATAGGTGAATTACAACTATTATAAGAATAATAAAAGGTAATAGAAAATGAAAGGTATAGAATCGAGTAAGAGTAGCATTATCAATTGCAAATCCTCCTCAGATTCAATTAACTAGTAAAGTTCCTAAATATGGGATAGATAGTAAATTAGTAATTACTGTGGCTCCTCAAAAAGATATTTGACCTCAAGGGAGTACATATCCTATGAAAGCTGTTGCTATTAATAAAAATAAAATAATAACTCCTACTATTCAAGTATAAAAAAGATTAAAGGATTCATAATAAATACCTCGTCCAATATGAAAATAAATGCAAATAAAAAAAAAAGAGGCTCCATTAGCATGAAGGGTTCGAATTAATCAACCATAATTTACATTTCGGCAAATATAATTGACACTAAAAAATGCTATTTCAATATTTGCTGTATAATATATAGTTAAAAATAATCCTGTAATAATTTGAATTATTAAGCATAAAGCTAATAAGGATCCAAAATTTCATCATCTTGAAATATTAATAGGGGTTGGTAAATCAATTAAAGATCCATTAATAATTTTAATAACAGGATGTGTTTTACGAATAGGTTTATATAAATTTATCATTAGTTAAAAGATCGAAGAGGGCCAAAAAAAATATTAGTGATTTTTACTACTGCAATTAGAGTAATAAATAAATAAATAATTATTATAATTATTAATAAATAAGTTTGTTCATTATATAATTTAAATAGGTTAATATTATTTTCATTATAAGAAAATAAAAATATATTAATAAAATTATTTATATCTTCATTTATTGAAAAATTTAATCAATTTAAATTATTTTTTATTAAAATAGAAATTAATAAAATTACAAAGGGAATAATAAAATTAAATTTATTAATAAGGGAAATATTTATAAGTTCATTAGAAGCAATTCTTGAAATATAAATAAAAAGAACTAATAAACCTCCTAAAAAAACTAAAAATAAGATATAAGAAAATCAATAGGTATTAATAAGTATTCCCAATAAAATACAAATTAATAATGTTTGAAAAAGAATTAATAAACCCATGGAAATAGGGTGATTAATAAAAAATATAAAAATAGCTAAAAAAATTACTATTAAAGATATAAATATTTTAGTGATATCAAAGAATAGTTTAATAAAAATTATAATTTTGGAGATTATAGATAAAGAAATTCTTTTTCTTTGAAGTTTTTAAAGAAAATTCTTATTTTTGATTTACAAGACCAATATTTTAATTAAATTATAAAAACAAATGATAATAAATATATGAATTATAATTTTTATTATATTTTTATTTGGAAATATAATTTTTGTAAGTAAACATAAACATTTATTAATTGTTTTAATAAGCTTAGAATTTATTGTTTTAAGAATTTTTTTTTCTTTAATATTATATTTAAGCTTAATTGAGAATAATATATATATATTAATAGTTTTTTTAGTTTTTTCAGTATGTGAGGGAGCTTTAGGCTTGTCTATTTTAGTTTCTATAATTCGAACCCATGGAAATGATTATTTTCAAAGATTTAATTTAATTTAATGATAAAATTTTTAATAATAATAATGTTTATAATTCCTTTATGTTTAAAAAAAAATATATTTTGAATGGTTCAAAATATAGTAGTATTAATAGCTTTTTTTTTTTTTAATTTATCAATTAATACTATTATTTTTTGTAATTTAAGTTATATAATAGGATGTGATATAATTTCTTATGGTTTAATTTTATTAAGAATTTGAATTAGTTTTTTAATAATTATGGCTAGTGAAAGATTATTAAAAAGTAAGTTTCATGAAAATTTTTTTTTATTTAATATTATTATATTATTAATAATATTATATTTAACTTTTAGAAGTTTAAATTTATTTTTATTTTATTTATTTTTTGAAGCTAGCTTAATTCCAACTTTAATATTAATTATTGGTTGAGGGTATCAGCCTGAGCGAATTCAAGCTGGTTTATATTTATTATTTTATACTTTATTTGCTTCTTTACCATTATTATTAAGTATTTTTTATATTTTTATTGAAGCAAATTGTTTAATAATTTATTTTATAAAATTTTATAATTATAGATTTGTTTTATTATATATTTGTTTAATTTTAGCTTTTTTAGTAAAAATACCTATATATTTTGTACATTTATGATTACCTAAGGCTCATGTTGAAGCTCCTATTTCTGGTTCAATAATTTTAGCTGCTATTATATTAAAATTAGGAGGGTATGGTCTTTTACGAGTTATAATTATATTGCAAAAGATTGGTTTAAAAATAAATATTATTTGAATTATTATTAGATTAATTGGAGGATTTTATATTAGTTTAAAATGTTTTTGTCAAATTGATATAAAATCTTTGATTGCTTATTCTTCAGTTTGTCATATAAGTATTGTTATTGGGGGGATTATAACTATAAATTATTGAGGATTTATTGGTTCTTATGTATTAATAATTAGTCATGGTCTTTGTTCTTCTGGGATATTTTGTTTATCTAATATAAATTATGAACGTTTAAATAGACGAAGATTATTTTTAAATAGGGGGATATTAAATTTTATACCTTCTATAAGATTATGATGGTTTTTATTATTATCTTCTAATATGGCTGCTCCTCCATCACTAAATTTAGTGGGTGAAATTAGATTAATTAATAGTTTAATTAGTTGATCTTGGTTGTCTATAATTTTATTAATTATAATTTCATTTTTTAGTGCTGGGTACAGTTTATATTTATATTCTTATACTCAACATGGTAAGTATAATATTGGAGTGTATAGATTTTATAGAGGGGTATCACGAGAATATTTAATATTAATATTACATTGATTGCCTTTAAATGTATTAATTATAAAAATTGATTATAGAATACTTTGATTTTATTTAAATAATTTAATAAAAATATTGATTTGTGGAATCAAAAATATGAAAAATTTCATTTTAAATCATTAATAATTATTGTTTATGTTTAATTAGCTTTTTTTTTTTATTTTTTTTTATATTAATTAATTTTTTTATATCAATTTATTTTATTATAAATGAAATAGTAATATTTTTAGAATGGGAAATTATTTCATTTAATTCAATAAATTTAGTTATATCTATTTTATTAGATCCTATTTCATTAGTTTTTATGATATTTGTTTTTTTAATTTCATCTTCTGTTATTTTATACAGTAAAAGATATATAGGTTCTGAATTAAATTTAAATCGATTTATTATTTTAGTTTTATTATTTGTATTTTCAATAATTTTATTAATTATTAGACCTAATATTATTAGTATTATTTTAGGATGGGATGGATTAGGATTAGTTTCATATTGTTTAGTTATTTATTATCAAAATGTAAAGTCTTATAATGCAGGAATATTAACTGTTTTATCTAATCGAATTGGGGATGTAATAATTTTAATAGTAATTGCTTGAATAGTAAATTATGGAAGATGAAATTATATTTTTTATTTAGATTTTATAAAAAATGATTATTCAATAAAAATTATTAGTTTTATAATTATTTTAGCTGCAATAACTAAAAGAGCTCAAATTCCTTTTAGATCTTGATTACCAGCAGCTATAGCTGCTCCTACTCCTGTTTCAGCTTTAGTTCATTCATCTACTTTAGTAACTGCTGGGGTTTATTTATTAATTCGATTTAATAATTTATTAATGGATACTTTATTTATTAAATTTTTTTTAATAATTTCAGGATTAACTATATTTATAGCTGGGATTTGTGCTAATTATGAATTTGATTTAAAAAAAATTATTGCTTTATCTACTTTAAGTCAATTGGGTTTAATGATAAGAATTTTAAGAATAGGTTATTATGAATTAGCTTATTTTCATTTATTAACTCATGCTATATTTAAAGCTTTATTATTTATATGTGCTGGAAAATTAATTCATTTAATAAATAATAATCAAGATATTCGGATAATAGGGGGTATTACAATGTATGTTCCATTAACTTCTTTATGTTTAAATATTTCAAATTTAGCTTTATGTGGAATTCCTTTTTTAGCTGGGTTTTATTCAAAGGATTTAATTTTAGAAGTGGTTAGAATAAGAAATTTAAATTTTTTGATTTTTTATTTATATTATATTTCTACTGGTTTAACTATATTTTATACTATTCGCTTATTAATATATTTAATAGTAAATGATTATAATTTATTAGTAATTTATAATTTATTTGAGGAGGATTATATTATATTAAAAAGTATATTTATTTTATTGTTTATAAGTTTAGTTTCTGGAAGATTTTTAAGATGAATGATTTTTTCTTATCCTTATATAATTTATTTACCTTTTAATATAAAAATAATAGTAATTTATGTGAGTTTAATTGGACTATTAATAGGGGGTTTAATTAGAAATATAAAAATTTATTCTTTAAATAAGTTTATAATAACTTATAAATTAAGTTTTTTTTTAGCTTTAATATGATTTATACCTAATTTATCAACTTATGGGTTAAATTATTATTTTTTAAATTTCGGTCAAAAGTTATTAAAGAATATTGATATAGGATGAAGAGAATTATATAGTGGACAGGGAATATATAAAATTATTAAGTATTATTCATTAGTTAATTATATTTATCAAATAAATAATTTTAAAATTTATTTATATAGATTTATTTTATGGGTAATAATTTATATTTTTATAATTATATTATTTTACTTAAATAGCTTATAGAAGAGTTTAATATTGAAGATATTAAGGAGATTATTTAAATCTTTAAGTATTTATAAAAAAAAATTTTTTATTTTTACAATGAAAATGTAATGTTTTAGTTAAACTATATAAATAAGAAATATTAATGAATTTAATCACTATAAATTAAGTTAGCAGCTTAATAATTTATATTTCAATTGGAATTTATAATTCAATTTTATCATTAACAGTGATATACCTCTACTTTGGTTTCAATTAATTTTTAAATAAGGAGTAAAAACTCTATCTTTTAAGTCGAAATTAAATGCAATATTGCTTCTTATTTATAAGATAAATTGATCTTCAATATTTTTTGAATGCAACTCAAATGTTTTTATTAAACTATAATCCTTTTAAATAGTTCAATTTAATATATTTTGATTTCATTCATGGTATAATCCAATTAAAAGTATAATTATAAAAAACGATGAAATTTTTCATCATACGATAAAATTAACTCTTTTAAAAGAGATAATTATTGGTAAAATTAAAGCAATTTCAATATCAAAAATTAAAAAAATTACAGTAATTAAAAAAAAATGTAAAGAAAAAGGAATTCGTGGTAAGGCTTTGGGATCAAATCCACATTCAAAAGGAGAACATTTTTCACGATCTTTAATTGATTTTTTTGAAATTAAAAAGGATAATATAATAAAAATATTAGAAATTAAAAAGATAATTAGTGAAAGAAATAATAAGATAAAAATTATTTATATTAATTATAAATTAAACTTTTTGATTGGAAGTCAAATATACTAAATATATTATATAAATAGTTAATTTCCTCATCAATAAATTGAAATATAAAGAAAAAGTCATACTACATCTACAAAATGTCAATATCAGGCTGCTGCTTCAAATCCAAAATGATGATTATTAGAAAAGTGATTATTTAAATGTCGAATAAAGCATGTTAATAAAAATAATGTCCCAATAATTACATGAAGACCATGGAATCCTGTAGCTATAAAAAAAGTAGACCCATAAATTCTATCGGCAATAGTGAATGGAGCTTCAAAGTATTCATAGGCTTGAAGAATAGTAAAATAAATTCCTAAAATAATAGTAAGAAGTAATCTTTGTATAGTTTGGGAAAAGTTATTTTCTATTAATCTATGATGAGCTCATGTTACAGTAATTCCAGAACTAATAAGAATAATTGTATTTAAAAGGGGGATTTGAAAGGGATTAAATGGGATAATATTTATAGGAGGTCATATTGCTCCAATTTCAATATTAGGGGATAAACTACTATGAAAAAAAGCTCAAAAAAATGAAATAAAAAAGAAAATTTCTGAGATAATAAATAAGATTATTCCTCAACGAAGACCATTTGAAACTAATAATGTATGTTTACCTTGAAATGTTCCTTCTCGACAAATATCTCGTCATCATTGATATATTGTTAGTAATACAATTAAATATCCTAAAATTAAAAGATTTATATTAAAATTGTGGAATCATTTTACTAGTCCTGTAACAAGAGTTATAACTCCAATAGCTCCAGTTAAAGGTCAAGGTCTAAAATCTACTAAGTGATAGGGATGATTATGAGTGGATTTCATTTAATTAACTTCTCTAGAATAAAGAGTACTTAAAATAGTAATTACATAGGATTGAATAATAGCAACTGCAAATTCTAAAGTTAATAATAAAATTTGTGTAAAAATTAATATAATTAATAAATAATTAGGTATATTTATACCAGAATTTCCTAATAAAGTTAAAAGTAAATGGCCAGCAATTATATTAGCTGTTAAACGAATTGCTAAAGTTCCTGGTCGAATAATATTACTAATTGTTTCAATTAATACTATAAATGGTATAAGAATAGTAGGAGTTCCTTGTGGGATTATATGAATAAATATATGTTGAGTATTATTAATTCATCCATAAATTATAAATCTTAGTCATAAAGTTAATGATAGAGTTAATGAAATATTTAAATGACTAGTTCTTGTGAAAATATAAGGAAATAATCCGAGAAGATTATTAAAAAGTACAAAGAAAAAAAGGGAAATAAAAATAAATGTTGATCCATTGAATCTATTAATTCCTATTAAGGTTTTAAATTCATTATGAAGTTTAGATGAAATAAAATTTCATAATATAAAATATCGATTAGGAGTAAATCAAAAAGAGTAAGGAATAAATATTAGACCAATGAAGGTTCTAATTCAATTAAGTGATAAATTAAAAATGTTAGTTGATGGGTCAAAAATTGAAAATAAGTTATTTATCATTTTCAAATTAAATTTTTTAAAGTTAGAGTTTTAGATATATTTTTAAAACTATAATTATAATTAAAAATATAATAATTAATAATATTAAATAAAATAAAAATAGAAATAAAAAATAATAAAGAAAATAATCAATTAATAGGTATTATTTGAGGAATAAAAGAATATTACTAAAGTAATAATTTAAATTTGACATATTTATGTTATAAATTAACTAATTCTTCATCATTAGAAGTAATTGCTAAATTACTATAAAATGGTTTAAGAGACCAGTACTTGCTTTCAGTCATCTAATGATGAATAATTATTAATTCAATTAATAAAATTTTTAATTGAGACACTTTCAATTACAATAGGTATAAAACTATGATTGGCTCCACAAATTTCAGAACATTGACCAAAAAAAATACCTGGTCGATTAATGAAAAAACTTGTTTGATTAAGACGGCCTGGGTTAGCATCAACTTTTACTCCTAAGGAAGGAATTGTTCAAGAATGAATAACATCAGTTGCTGTAATTAAGATTCGAATTTGATTGTTTATAGGAAGAACGATACGATTATCTACATCCAGTAAACGAAAGTTATTATTATTATTAGGTTGAGTTATATAAGAATCAAATTCAACATTATTAAAATCTGAGTATTCATAACTTCAATATCATTGATGACCAATAGATTTTAGTGTAATTAGGGGATTATTAAGTTCATCTAAAAGATAAAGTAGTCGTAATGATGGAAGGGCAATAAAAATTAAAGTAATTGCTGGAAGGATTGTTCAAATTAATTCAATTATTTGTCTTTCTATTAAAAATCGATTAATATATTTATTAAAAAATAAACTTAATATTAAATAAGAAACTAAGATAGTAATAATAATTAAAATAATTAAAGTATGATCATGGAAAAAAATAATTTGTTCTATAAGGGGAGAGGCTCTATTTTGAAAATTAAGATTAGATCATGTTGCCATTTCTAAAAAAAGGATAATCCTTTATAAATGGGGTTTAAATCCATTACATATAATCTGCCATATTAGAAGTTACTTAAAATAGGAAGTTCATTATATGAATGTTCAGCAGGGGGGAGAGATTGGTATCATTCAATTGAAGAAGGTATATTTAAAGGGAATAAAATAATACGTTGATAAATTATTGATTCTCAAATAATAATAATAATTATTATTATAGAAAATAAAGAAATATAAGATCCTAAGGATGAAATAATATTTCAAGATAAAAATCTGTCTGGATAATCAGAGTATCGACGAGGTATTCCTGCCAATCCTAAGAAATGTTGAGGGAAAAAAGTTAAATTAACTCCAATAAATATAGAAATAAATTGAATTTTTAATAAGTAAGGATTTAATACTAATCCTGTAAATAAAGGATATCAATGAACAAATCCTCCAAAAATAGCAAAAACAGCTCCTATAGATAGTACATAATGAAAGTGAGCTACAACATAATAAGTATCATGTAATGCAATATCAATAGAAGAATTTGCTAAAATTACTCCAGTTAATCCTCCTACTGTAAATAAGAAAATGAATCCTAATCCTCAAAGTATTGAGGGACTATAATTAATTTGTGTTCCATGAAGAGTTGCTAATCATCTGAAAATTTTAATTCCTGTTGGAACAGCAATAATTATTGTGGCTGAGGTAAAATAGGCTCGAGTATCAATATCTATTCCTACTGTAAATATATGATGAGCTCATACAATAGATCCTAGTAATCCAATTGCTAATATAGCATAGATTATCCCTAAACATCCAAAAGTTTCTTTTTTACCACTTTCTTGGGAAATAATATGGGAAATTATACCAAATCCTGGTAAAATTAAAATATATACTTCTGGATGACCAAAAAATCAAAATAAATGTTGATATAAAATAGGGTCTCCCCCTCCTGCAGGATCAAAAAATGAAGTATTTAAATTTCGATCTGTAAGAAGTATGGTAATAGCTCCTGCTAATACTGGAAGAGAAAGTAGTAATAATAAAGCTGTAATTCCTACAGCTCAAACAAATAAAGGTATTTGATCATAAGATATATTATTAATTCGTATATTAATAATTGTTGTAATGAAATTAATAGCTCCTAGAATGGAAGAAATTCCTGCTAAATGAAGAGAGAAAATTGCTAGATCTACAGAAGATCCCCCATGAGCAATATTAGATGAAAGGGGTGGGTAAACTGTTCATCCTGTTCCTGCTCCATTTTCTACAATACTACTTGAAATTAATAATATTAGGGAGGGGGGCAATAATCAAAATCTTATATTATTCATTCGGGGGAAAGCTATATCAGGGGCTCCTAGTATAAGAGGAACAAGTCAATTTCCAAATCCTCCAATTATAATAGGTATAACTATAAAAAAAATTATAATAAATGCATGAGCTGTAACAATAGTATTATAAATTTGATCATCTCCAATTAAAGATCCTGGGGTACCTAATTCTGTTCGAATAATTAGGCTAAGGGATGTTCCTACTATACCTGCTCAAATTCCAAAAATAAAATATAATGTTCCAATATCTTTATGATTAGTTGAAAAAAGTCATTTTCGCTAATAGTAAAATGGCTGAGGTTAAAAGCGATAAATTGTAAATTTATTAACGAGAAATTCTCTTTTACTAAGTCTTATAGTCATATTTTGATATAAAATTGCAAATTTTAAGGGGTATATAAATACTAAGGCTTAAAGAAATTTCTTTATAAATAATTTTGAAGATTATTAGTTTATGTTAACTTAAAACCTTAAAAAAAAAATAAAGTTCTAAAAATTATTCCTAATGTTGAAATAAATCTAAAAAAATTAATTAAAATTAAAAAATTATTTTTAATAAAAATTTTAAATCATTTAAATTTAAAAGAAAAAAATATAAATGAAGAGTAAATAATACGAATATAAAAAATTAATATAATTAATCTTATTATAATAAAAAAAAATGAAATAATATATAATTTATTTAAAATTAAATAGTTAATAATTAATCATTTTGGGAAAAATCCTAAGAAGGGGGGCAGTCCTCCTAAAGATAAAAAATTAATTATAATTGAGAATTTAATAGAAAAATTAATATTAAAATTAAATATTTGATTAATATAAAAAATATTTAATATATAAAATAAAAAACATATAATACTAATTAAAAAAGAATAAAGAAAAAAGTAAATTATTCATAAATTTTCTCTAATGAGAAGGGCTGATAATATTCAACCTAAATTATTGATTGATGAAAATGCTATTAATTTTCGTAAAGAAGTTTGATTAAATCCTCCAATAGCCCCAATTAAAACATTTAAAATTATAATAAATATTAAAAAATTTATATTAAAATAATAAGATAATAAAATTATAGGGGTAATTTTTTGTCATGTTATTAAAATAAAACAATTTAATCAAGATAATCCTTCTATAATATTAGGAAATCAAAAATGGAAAGGAACAGATCCTATTTTTATACATAAAGAAGAATTAATTAAAATAGAAATAAAATTATTTGTAAAAAAATTTTTTATTAAAAATAAATTTAAAATAATTGCAAATAAAAAATTAATTGATGCAATAGATTGAGTTAGGAAATATTTTAAAGAAGCTTCTGAGTTTAATAAATTATTAGGGTTTGTAATTAGGGGGATAAATCTTAATAAATTAATTTCTAAACCAATTCAACAACCTAATCATGAATTTGATGAAATAGAAATTAAGGTTCTAAAAAATAATGTAAATAAAAAAAATATCTTATTGGAATTAAAATAAAATAAAATTTAAAATAAGAAAAAAAAATTAATTTCTTAAGATGATATAAATATCATTTTTAATATATTTTAGTGTAGGGTGCACAATAATTTTTGAAATTATTAGATATAGTTTAATTCTATAAAATATAATAAAGGTAAAATTTTACATTATTTATCCTATCAGAATAATCCTTTTAATCAGGCACTTTATTTTTAAAAAAAAGGATTTCCTTTATATTTGAGGTATGAGCCCAAAAGCTTTATTTAGCTTATTTTTAA